AACAATTGTATTAAAAGATAAATCGAAATTTTAGAGATTCATCTAAAATTTCGATTTATCTTTAGAAAAAAAAATGGATGAAAAGATAATAGAATAAAAAAATATGGGACAAAAAATAAATCCACTTGGTTTCAGACTTGGTACAACCCAAAATCATCATTCCTTTTGGTTCGCACAACCAAAAAATTTTTTTGTAGGTCTACAAGAAGATGAGAAAATACGGAATTGTATCAAGAACTATGTACAAAAAAATAAGAGAATATCCCCAGGTTTCGAAGGAATTGGAATTGCACGAATAGAAATTCAAAAAAGAATCGATTTGATCCAGGTCATAATCTATATTGGGTTTCCAAATTTATTAATAGAGGGCCGAACGCGAGGGATCGAAGAATTACAGATGAATGTACAAAAAGAGTTGCATTCTGTGAACCGAAGACTCAATATTGCTATCACAAGAATTGAAAAACCTTATGGACACCCTAATATTCTTGCAGAATATATGGCTTCACAATTAAGAAATAGAGTTTCGTTTCGAAAGGCAATGAAAAGAGCTATTGAATTAACTGAACAAACAGATACAAAGGGAATTCAAATACAAATTGCAGGGCGTATCGACGGAAAAGAAATTGCACGTGTCGAATGGATCAGAGAAGGTAGAGTTCCTCTACAAACAATTCGTGCTAAAATTGATCATTGTTCCTATACAATTCGAACTATCCATGGAGTATTAGGCCTAAAAATTTGGATATTTGTGAACGAGGAATAATAGACCTTTTTTTATCTTGCCATTCTGTCCAGTGATAGAACAAAAAATGAGAAACTATTTCTGTTTTTTTCCTTTTTCCGTTAAATCAAACAAAAATAAACAATTCTAATTATAATTATATAAGGTTGAATAAAAAATAGATTAATCTTACTTTTGATATAATTGCTATGCTTAGTGTGTGACTCGTTAGTTTTTTCTTTAGAGTTTCAAGCTGGGCTTCAAAAAAAAAAAAAGACTGACCCCCACTATAAACTTAATAACTATATAAAATAAAACAATAAAATAAACGAAAAACTAATAACCAACTTATTGCTTCGTATTGTCGAGATCCCAAGAAACAGTCACTATATGACTGAATGACTGAATCAATCATATAGTTGTAACAACTGAAATTTTCATAAAAAACAAATCTGATTATGGATTTTGAAGAAAAAAATAAAGGGATGCGGATAAATGGAAAGGTGATAGAAAGAGAGAACAAAAATATCAATGATAGATGATTCCAATATGTATGGTCTATGAATCACCTCATAAAAGGCAGTGTGATAAAGCATTAATATTGATATATTAATATATATAATATAATAATACAAATAATAAAGTATAATATAAATAATAAAGAGCCCTGGGTTAATAGAAACTGAGGAGATTGACTCGGGAACAAATTTTGTTGGGAGCTCCGTTGCAGAGTTCAGGCCTAACCATTAATGGAGAAGCTATAGGAACGACGAAACCTGTGACTATATAAGATTCTACTATTAAAATATAAATAAAATAGAAAAGAAAAATGAATCCTAATGATTCATCGGGCGGGATGGCGGAACGAACCAAGAACAAATTGATTTACTCTGAGAGGTCATGGATTGATCCTACGAATGAAGCAGGATAGAGTCAATATCCGCCCGCGAAACCCTTATTTATTTATTGTATTACAATACAATATTGGCTTGACTCGATAAGAGTAAAAAAAAAAATAGGGATTCGTTATAAAAAATAAGCATTATCTATAAATATACACATCTAGCCATATATGGAGCTTCCTATGTAATAAATGAAATATCAATAAATCCCATTACTTAGTTTAGTGTACTAATTATTAAATAGATGTGTATCTGTATCGAATCTTTTCATTCGCGAGGAGCTGGATGAGAGGAAACTCTCATGTCCGGTTCTGTAGTAGAGGTGGGATTAATAAAAAACCATCAACTATAACCCTAAAAGAACTAGATTTCGTAAGCACCATAGAGGAAGAATGAAGGGAATATCTTGTCGGGGCAATCATATTAGTTTCGGCAGATATGCTCTTCAGGCACTTGAACCCGCTTGGATCACAGCTAGACAAATAGAAGCAGGGCGAAGAGCAATGACACGATATGCGCGTCGTGGTGGAAAAATATGGGTACGTATATTTCCAGACAAACCTGTTACAATAAGACCTACGGAAACACGTATGGGTTCGGGGAAAGGATCTCCCGAATATTGGGTATCCGTTGTTAAACCAGGCCGAATACTTTATGAAATGGGTGGAGTATCAGAAACTGTAGCCAGAGCAGCTATCTCAATAGCTGCGTGCAAAATGCCTATACGAACTCAATTTCTTATTTCAGGATAGGGATATAGAACTAAAGATAAACAAAAGGGGTATTGAGGATGAAAAAACAACCGCGGGTTTATTTATTTCTAGACAAACACTATTTCTTTTTTTCCTCATTCTTTGCATTGAAATAACAGATTCAAATAAAAATGATATGATTCAACCTCAGACCCTTTTGAATGTAGCAGATAACAGCGGAGCTCGAGAATTGATGTGTATTCGAATCATAGGAGCTGGTAATCATCGATATGCTCATATTGGTGACGTTATTGTTGCTGTAATCAAAGAAGCAGTGCCCAATATGCCTCTAGAAAGATCAGAAGTAATTCGAGCTGTAATTGTACGTACATGTAAAGAACTCAAACGTGACAACGGTATGATAATACGATATGATGACAATGCTGCGGTTGTTATTGATCAAGAAGGAAATCCAAAAGGAACTCGAGTTTTTGGCGCGATTGCTCGGGAATTGAGACAGTTGAATTTTACTAAAATAGTTTCATTAGCTCCTGAAGTATTATAAATACTAGTAGATGAAACTATGATATAGTTATAGTAGGATATCTGAAATGGATGAAATTAGTAGATTGTGTTTCACGCATATACTTTTAATAATTAATAATTAATAATTGAAATTGAATAATTCAAAATAAAAAAAACATGTTGATTATATCAAAATTAAGAAGCACCAATAATTAGAATTCGTCATGGGCAGAGACGCTATTGCTGATATAATAACTTCTATAAGAAATGCTGACATGAGTAAAAATGGAACGGTTCGAATAGCATCCACTAATATCACCGAAAACATTGTTAAAATACTCCTACGAGAAGGTTTTATTGAAAACGTTCGGAAACATCAGGAAAGTAACAAAGATTTCTTGGTTTCAACCTTGCGCCATAGAAGGACTAGGAAAGGAATATATAGAACTATTTTAAAACGTATCAGTCGACCTGGTCTACGAATCTATTCCAACTATCAAAAAATTCCTAAGATTTTAGGTGGAATGGGAATTGTAATTCTTTCCACTTCTCGAGGCATAATGACAGATCGAGAAGCTAGACTAGAAAAAATTGGAGGAGAAATTTTGTGCTATATATGGTGATCTTCCTCCGGTATCCTAATTTGATCTCTAACTTCCTATTTGTGAAATAGAGAGGAAAAGTGAGTTATATAACTCTTCCTCCATTAGTTGATGATATTTCAAGGGGTTACCTGGATGAAAGAACAAAAATTGATTCATGAAGGTTTAATTACTGAATCACTTCCCAACGGTATGTTCCGCGGGTCCGTTTAGATAATGAAGATCTAATTCTAGGTTATATTTCAGGGAGGATCCGACGCAGTTTGATACGGATATTGCCGGGAGATAGAGTCAAAATCGAAATAAGTCGGTATGATTCAACTAGAGGACGTATAATTTATAGACTCCGCAACAAAGATTCGAGCGATTAGATGATTTTTGAAAACATTCCTTTGGTGAGAGATACAACTCGAAGCTATAAAATAAAATACAAGAGACTTATTTTCTTCCAAGGAATAGATTTAAAATTAAGGTAAGGAGTGAGAAATATGAAAATAAGAGCTTCCGTTCGTAAAATTTGTGAAAAATGTCGACTGATCCGTAGGCGCGGACGAATTATAGTGATTTGTTCCAATCCGAGACATAAACAGAGACAAGGATAATCTTTCTTTTATAAAATTTATCAAAGAAGGGCCATGTAAAAATAAAGGATCTGTTTTAACATGAAATGGATATCTCCGTATCTTTCTGTATATTTCTGATTCATATTTATGAGATGAAAAAATATGGCAAAACCTATACCAAAAATTGGTTCGCGTAGGAATGGACGTATTGGTTCACGTAAGAATGGACGTAGAATACCAAAAGGGGTTATTCATGTTCAAGCGAGTTTCAACAATACTATTGTAACTGTTACAGATGTACGAGGTCGGGTGGTTTCTTGGGCCTCCGCCGGTACTTCTGGATTCAAAGGCACAAGAAGAAAGACACCCTATGCTGCTCAAGCCGCCACCTTAAATGCTATTCGTACTGTAGTTAATCAGGGTATGCAACGAGCAGAAGTTATGATAAAGGGTCCTGGTCTCGGAAGAGACGCAGCATTACGGGCCATTCGTAGAAGTGGTATACTATTAAGTTTCGTACGTGATGTAACACCTATGCCACATAATGGATGTCGACCTCCTAAAAAAAGACGTGTGTAAAAATAAGAATTAAACGGATTGCAAGAGAAATAAATGATTCAATGATCTGATCAAATAATAATATTTAGTATGGTTCGAGAGGAAATAGCAGGATCCACTCGAACACTACAGTGGAAATGTGTTGAATCAAGAGTAGACAGTAAGCGTCTTTATTATGGTCGTTTCATTCTGTCCCCGCTCATGAAAGGGCAAGCCGATACCATAGGTATTGCCATGCGAAGGGCTCTACTTGGAGAAATAGAAGGAACATGTATCACACGTGCAAAATCTGAGAGGGTGCCGCATGAATATTCTACGATAGTAGGTATTGAGGAATCGGTACATGAAATTTTAATAAATTTGAAAGAAATTGTATTGAGAAGTAATCTGTATGGAGTTAGAGACGCATCCATTTGCGTCAGGGGTCCTAGATA